AGCGTGAAACTAAGAAAGAGAGATGTGCCTAGGGCAGCATGCAAGCAAATTGTGCACGCGAAGAGAAATGTTCGAAATTCTTACTACAAGAAAGCCGCCCCCCTATCTCTAAAGGGGCCCGTCACTTCGTTCGTACCTTCTTGGCTTAGGTTTCCAACTGAACAACATGGCCTTGCCGCCCCCGCCCCGCCGCTAGCAGAAGCTAAGCGCTTTCCAAAGCGCGCTAAAAACGTTGCTTCTGTCGGCCTTTCTGTGCAACAGTCCACCAGTAGCGGAAGAGAGGGTTATATCGTACATACAAGAGTCTTCCAATTCTTACGGCAGCTCTTTCTTACCAGTCAAGTAGCCACATTAGCAGCGCTTGGGATGATTTTAGGCGCGGCGGGTCGCCTTTTGAATTCAGTAGATAGAATAAACTATTAGATAGATAAGGAGTCGGTGAGTGAGTCCTCACTGACCTGAGCGATTTCGATCACCTAGCAGGCTTTTGATTTAGTAGGTAACATCGCCGAAGCGTATTTTCAGATTTGAGGTGATTGAGAGGGCACCGTCTTGCGCAACGATAGTTGGCCCTCTATCATCTTCTATCTGGTAGACTTGGTAAAAGGGCCTTACTTTTTCCAGAATTCGAGTTCGACCACAGCTGCTCCCCCTTTTTGGGGAAGATCAAGTTCCTTGCCAACTATCGACCCCGATCTCTTTTCATTTGTTTTGGATATTTCCAAACCTAGCCTTCGTCAATCACACTAAAGCAGAGCACCCAACTAAGGAATAGACTACAAGATCGGAACTGCACTCATGCCTTTTCCGCATCAAGTTGACCGCTCCCCCCGCCCCCTACGTAGTGATTCTATCAATCATGTACGTGGGTAGGACCCTCCATTCTGCTTGGTATATCATGGCTTTCCCTTTCCCAGATGTTCGCCTTTCTAAGTCAAGTAATGGTGACCCGCCGAAGACTTTCGAACTGAGGGTTCGGTTCGGTCAGTAGAGGGGACGACTTTGCCTACAATAGCCCCGCTCTCTAGCCGACTGATCCCGTTGATCATATAACTGGGGGGAACATGTCATATTAGAGGTGAACGATCAGAGGTCTCCTCTAATCACCACGATGAGGCTGCTTTCTCTTTTAGTAGACTCAGCTATTTATATGAATGAAGAAATGAATGCCGGGCTCTTTCTTTCACTGCTAACCTCAATTTCTTAATGCTGATATTTTGTCTTTCGTCGAGCCCCGAGCTTGTGGTCCTCTGGATTCATTTTGCAAGTAAAGGTCAACGTACATAGCAGCAAGGATGGTGCATCACCTATTTCTTGTTCTCGCTCGGGAGCCAAAACGAACACGCCTGCCACCTACTTTGGACCTTCGACCAGTCTACCCTTGTAGAATCGGAACCAACTACCACTGCATTGCGCTCGAACAGTTGAGCGGCCGCCGGCCAGCAACTTCCGTACACAGATATAGATTCATTCTTCGTACCTGGTTCAGTCTCACAACCCTTCGCGGGTTGGTAAGACGGAATTCGACAAAGAAAAGAGAGTGCTCGACCGGAACAACGGCCGACAAAGACCGTAATTACATAGATAACTGCTCTTCCCCTTCTCCGAAAAAAGGCTTTAAGGCAAAGCGTATGGCGGCTGGAAAGAAAGACGACCTCACCTTATCGTAGATGGTGTCAGTGAGAGCCATTTTAGTATCTTCCGTTGACTTTCTTTTGTAGATAGAATCTTCAATGAGTGGAAAAAAGCAACCTTTTACTAAAAAAAGAAAGGTCCTTGTTGAGTAAGGCTTCAGCAAGCAGAACAAAGTATGGGTTGGGTGCTTGAGCGCATCTTTCTCATATCGAAAAAGGCGAAACTTTGTTTTCGTTTTCTTGCAGGAGTGCTAACGCGCGCCCTTACGTTGCTCTGCAGTACGAACCTCATATAGAGCCGCGCCCTTTATGATGAGCAGCCAAGGGGCCGCCTTCTTTTCCGAACCAATCTTTATTTACTAATAAAAAGAATCTTTTTTTGGGGGGTGTATAGCTCAGTTGGTAGAGCATTGGGCTTTTAACCTAATGGTCGCAGGTTCAAGTCCTGCTATACCCAAACCTACCTAAAAAAAAATGAGTATCAAAGAAATCTTTATTCTATAAACATAAAACAACCACTTCTATTCTAATAAAATATAGAATATCTTTACTTTTCGTTTGAGTTATAGTAAAAAACCGACTATCATAGAAAAGAAAGTTGAGTATTAAAGAGCCTACATAGGGTACAAGATCGAAAAGAATGAGAGGTATCAAAGACCTCTCGACTAAGTAATGTGCTAAACAAACTCAAAAAGTCCCCTAAGACGGGATGAGTTTGTTTAGCAGATTCCGGGTAACCCAGAAGCCCGGCAGAGAGAATTCAAAGAATTTTGTTCTACAGCGTCGGTGTATCTAGGTACCAACTCCCATCTAGAGATTGCCGAGGTCGATATGTCTGGTTGTCGGTAATGATAGTGGATGGTAAAACAATTCAAAGATGAACTCTAGATTGTTTAGCACATTACTTAGTAGAAAAAGACCTGGCATTGCTTTCAAAATGCCATTTTACACAGGAGAGTTGGTTTCTATTATTAGGCTTAATATGATCATTTTTCGGAATAATATGATCATTTCTGCTAGAGGTTATTGTAGTAGTCAAGTTAGGACAGAACATCTATCAAGTAAGAAACGAATTCTTGATCCGTTCTGGAATCATTTCTACGAGCAGCTCAAGTCATTTTCAATCATAATTCTTTTAGCGACTATCTATGGTAGAGAATAAGCTTCTCAGGTGGTCTTTTCAATTCTTTCTAGATACGAAAGAAAAGAATTGAAAACTTGCATCATGATCTCCTGTTATTTCTTGTCTTGGTTTTTGTGTTCGTATCATGGATCTTGGTTCGCGCTTTATGGCATTTCCACTATCAAAAAAATCCAATCCCGCAAAGGATTTTTGGTCTATCTATTTATTATATTATCGAACTCGTTTGGACCATTTCCCTTTTGGGGGTCTCCTTTTATTTTCTTGTCGAAACAGCGGAATGTGCGGGTCAAGAAGATTCATTGTCCTCCTCTCCCTTACCCTCATCAATCTCGGGAGATTCTTGGATTGAAGAGGCTTATGGGAACCGGGGAGAGGCATCATCTTCGGTCCAAAACTCGCCTCAACAACACAACCGGAGGGGGCTCAGGAAATAATCTAAGATAGACTTTGGGATGAGCTAGAACGGCCCCTGATCGCGGAAGTGGAGCGAAAAACCCAGCTAGAAAGCCTTCTTTCAAGAAGGTTTGATTTTGGCAAATACACACCCCCCGAGATTCTGCGCTTCAATTCGTAAAAAGCCATGTAGAGGTAGAAATGGAAGTTGAAAGGCAACTCCGGATAGATGGATACCCGCCAGAAAGGTACGAAGTGACTCGACTGAAAGGCACGTAGTCGCTCGACTGAAAGGAGAGGAGAGGGCAATAAAGGAATTGGTCGGCAATCCGCGAATGACTTTTCTATAATAATAGGGGGAACCCTGTTGACGAAGCCATTCTGGAAACATATTTGCAAGAAATGAAAACTTACTTTGACACTAGTACTCCTTTTCAATTACTAATTACTAATGAGAGCTCGAGTAAACTATACACTTGACTTATACAAACCAGGAGACCCCCTTTTTTTTTAGGGCTCTGATCAATCACACTGATAGCTAAAATAGTTCACTGAAATTGGATTTCGTTTTTTTTTGTATTTCACCGCTTACTAATCTAGTATACGTATAGTAGGCTTCCTTCGCCCGGCCCGATGAGATCAGATCTCTCGAACGAAGTGATAGGAAGGCTGGCAGGAGATCTCTATTCATTACACCCTCTTTTAGAGTAAGGGGAAAACGTTTGTTCAAAACCTGCGCACCAGCTGAAGAAAGGTTAGCGAAGCTTACCTTATTATATTTATTAATAAATAAAGGAGAAAAGGGTTCTGGAAGAAAACCTACTCCTAACAAGTTGCTGGATCGAAGTAGGACATTCTCCATCCGCCCGCCAGCAGCAGAGAGGGTTCGATTCCCGTTATACGCGATGTGGCGAAAAAGACTGATTCAATGAGATATGCCTTGCCTGCATTAAGATTTAAAACTTGTCGTCTACTTTCAGGAAATGTTCGGAAGAGAGAACTTACAATAATACAACGTCGCATTCTCCGAAAATTGAGAAAGAAGAAAAGCTATATTAAGAAAAAGATTTATCCGAGAAAAAATCGTAACAGTTACATCCAATTACAAACTACACGAAAGTTGCCCCTTTTTCATGGGAATTTACCCATCACAAAGATGCACAGAGGAACAAAACGAACTTCATATATCCCTTTTCTACTCAATCCAGAAACAAGATTGGACGTTATTCCGGTTCGTCTCCATTTTTGTGAAACTATTCCTCAAGCAAGGCAGCCGATAAGTCATCGAAAAGTGTGTGTGAATAATGGAATAGTAAACATTACTCATTTTAAAGTTTCCCACGGTGATATAATATCTTTTCAAGAAAATTACGCGAGAACCCGCGGTGAAGAAATAAGGAAATCTTTCTATATCAAAAAATCAGTTGAAAAAATCATAGGCAAATTCCTGGGTCACCGGGTAAGAAGGGGGAGAAGAAGAAAAACAGAATGGTTCCTACTACTAAAAACTAAGAAGGAATGCCGCCTACTACTAAAAACTAAGAAGGGATGCCGCTTACTACTCAAATCCCCGTTTTTGCAAAAGTTACGTTCTTCTATGCAAGAAGAAGACTTAGAAAGAACAAAGAAGTTTGGATCCGAAAAAGTATGCTTAGGCGGTTCCTTCGCGGAGCACAATAGAATGAAGAGGAATTTGTATCATTTCAAATCCTTATTCTTATCGAAGAAGAGAAGGAACGAGAAAAACCGAAATCTTCCTACTCGAACAAGAAGTTCTATAGTTTACAACTCTTCTTTACCTACATATAGTAATTTGATCTATTGCTCTGCATCCTCCCATCAGTTTCGTATTCAGAGAAGAATCAAAAGGATCGAACTACCTACTCATTATTCGGAGGTCAATCATAGAACACTAAAAGCTGTGGTATCTTATGGACCTAACATAGATCACATCCCTCACGACATAAGATTGAAAGATTCAAACCTTCCTCTTCGGAGCGGAAACGGACGTGGCCAAAACATATAAAGATCGGCGTAGTCGCTCATAGGGACATCTCTATCCGGATAGAGAATAGTCGAGATCGATTCATAGATAGATCTCTTTCTATATAGATAGGTATCTCCATGGATAGAGATCCAAATAGGGAAGCCCTCATAGAGCAGTCTTCTACTTCTAGTCGACTGCTGGCCTGAGAGAAGGTGGCCTCCCTCGGGAAACATGGCCCAATTTCTCTTCTTTCTTTTTGATTTCGGGTTTCTTTATTGCCCAGAACGCTAAAAGGTGGGGAAGAAGCAAGCCGAACCTCTGATCGACCCGGGCACATAAGAAATCGAGAGATCGTAAGTAACTTAGTGAATGCTCTCTAAGAAGGGCTTGGGAAGAAGAAAATGAAATATGAACAACCGCGCTGGTCGTACGTAATAGATCGACTTTCATGCTGGTTTGGAGCAAGAACTAGCATGAAAGTTCCAGTTCAGTGAAGGACGACGTACCATGATACTTTCTGTTTTGTCGAGCCCGGCTTTGGTCTCTGGTTTGATGGTTGTACGTGCTAAAAATCCGGTACATTCCGTTTCGTTTCCCATCCCAGTCTTTCGCAACACTTCAGGTTTACTTCTTTTGTTAGGTCTCGACTTTTCCGCTATGATCTTCCCAGTAGTTTATATAGGAGCTATAGCCGTTTCATTCCTATTCGTTGTTATGATGTTCCATATTCAAATAGCGGAGATTCACGAAGAAGTATTGCGCTATTTACCAGTGAGTGGTATTATTGGACTGATCTTTTGGTGGGAAATGTTCTTCATTTTAGATAATGAAACCATTCCATTACTACCAACCCAAAGAAATACGACCTCTCTGAGATATACGGTTTATGCCGGAAAGGTACGAAGTTGGACGAATTTGGAAACATTGGGCAATTTACTTTATACTTACTATTTTGTCTGGTTTTTGGTTTCTAGTCTTATTTTATTAGTAGCCATGATTGGGGCTATAGTACTGACTATGCATAGGACTACTAAGGTGAAAAGACAGGATGTATTCCGACGAAATGCTATTGATTCTAGAAGGACTATAATGAGGAGGACGACAGACCCACTCACGATCTACTAAAGGTATCGGAGATTGATTGGTTCGAATCCAATTCGTGAGAAGAAGCCAAGCTAGAGACCATAAGAAAATCCCCGAGAAAGAGCTCAAAGCTAGTCGAATCCTTACTTATTTTTATCCGCTTCTGAGCCATAGCCACTAGGATCAGAAGTAAGGTCTACTGACTTTGGATCACTTTCATCCGCATCTCTTTCTCTCTCCTGGCTGCTAGCACCAACTGGCCCAACCCTACCTCTTATCTCTTTTATCTCTTCCGATGCTAGGGCGCAGATATCAACCCAGCCATCTCCTTGTCCCAAACCCGCGCCCGTCGGCTGACCATTCTTCCATCAAGGAGTACGAACGAGCGTAGCAATGACCTGGATCCAAGCTCTCGACCGATCCATCCCCTTCCTTGAATCCGATCCGAGTGGCCCCCACCCTCTTACCCCTATTCGTTCGTTGCTACGCCTAGCCCCGGGAGGCAGTAGGCACAACTAATGCGTTCGTCGATTTCTGGTCCCCATCCCGGACCTGCCTGCTACCGCCTTCCCCTCGGCAGGACCAAGAGAGATGGCAAGCAAGCCAGTAGGAGACTTCATACATAAATAATATACTTCTACATTCCCAGTAGACTTTGACAGGTGTTTCAGGACCGGGTTGTTAATACGTAATAGCCTTACAGATTTGACCTCCCTGGGAAGTATATAGAGATCTTGACCCCTCTGTGCCTTTATCGCTCTCCTCAATAAGATTCCCGATCATCTGCTGTTAGACCGGATGGAACACAAGGCCAACTCTTCCCACTTCCCTGTATTCATGAATTGATCGGGCTGCTCAAGCAGTTAAGTCAACTGAGGCGGTCTTAGGCATTCCAGAATAGATTGAACCTATCACTGACAAAGCCCCCCCATGGTAAGAATGTTACACCATATTAGTGCGAAATCAACCGAAATGGAAGTCCCATGCTACACCAACACCTACCTATTTGGGAAAGAGCAAAGGGACGAAGACCAAGCAGGTTTCACGCTAAAAACGATACTCATCTAAGTCAATAGATGGGTTTACAGTCGGAACCAAGCTTAACCTTAGCAAGAACAGGGATCCTCTGGCAGACATAGCCCTATGAAACGTACGAGCGAACCGAAGCTCAAGCCCGCACTACACCAGTCCCATTCAGCTACGCAACAAGCAAGGAATTGAACTCAATGCACGCCTAGCGCGCTCTGCAACCTCACCCTACGGCCCTTGGATGTTGGCCGAAGGCCTCGTCGTACTGGCCCTAGGCAGAACACTGGGCCTGTAACTGCTGTTAGACGTCAACCAGGTATTATTATAAATGATGTCGGCGATGCTACTGACAGGGTTGATGTACAGGCGAACCCAAAAATGCTAATCGGGACAAGCCAAATACTCTGAGGTCCCCACGAGTATTGACCAAGGATCATGTGGGGAGTAGTAGTCAAAATCCTAAGTCCAGCAGAGAGTCGTCCCCATGCAGATTGTCCATTATGGAAGTGTGCCAAGTGGGAGAGAGTGGCATTGATTCCATTCAACAACCCGATATGCAAGTTATGAGTGATCCATTGGTGCCTGCTCCTATCTCAAATAAGCTGGATCCCACTAAGCATTCAGCTGTCCAAGTAGTGAAGGATACTTCCATGACGGACACCAAATTGCTGCTGTGACTTCTGCTGATAGAAGGGGTGGGGGTTCGTAAGGATAAGACATTGACCTCGAAAGACCCAGTCAAGGTCGGTAGAATTTCACTTAGGAACAGAGGTATCACGATGGACCAGAATACCCCTATAGGGGAGAACTTGATTAAGATTTGGTGTCGCCAATCGATAAAGATTGCTGCTTCCGGGCTTTGCTCTAAACAACAGATATAGAATCAACTTCTTTTCCCCTGTCCGTCTTCCAAAGGTCCTCTCCTTTCAGAACTCGTGGAATTGAATGGAAGTTGTTAAGTCTCGTTACTTCGTCCCTTAGTTGGAAGGCTAGTCCTACTAAGGCTGCTTTTGCTCATCAAAGACTTACTCTTTCAACACAAGCGAGCTTATGGTCAGGAGTTGTTCTTTTATTAGTCTTCGATTCACCGAGTCGGAAGAGACCGGCAACGGGTATATATTATTATATAGAGTAAACCAACCACAGCAACGTACGAGTTACTATACGTATAACTAGACTAGGGTACTAGCTCTTGTACAACAGATATCATGGGACCAGACCTGCTTCTTTATATCCCTTCGTCCATTTTCCTGGTCAGGAAGACCTTTTTCTACTCTTCCCGTGAGGAGGTAGATAGTTCTTCTTATCTAATCATGTGAGTTATAGCAGTCCTAGGTAATTTATTTGTTGTCTCGGACAGAGAATCACCCTATTACAGGATCCTTCTTCGCGTACGCACTACCTTTTTAGCACTTCGCTTTCATGCACTAATGTGCTCCGGAGCCGTCTTGGAAGTTGGAAGTTCCCGGATGACTAACTAGGTCCATTTCCCTCTCTCCCATTGAGTTGGGAGCATCTAAGATGTCAAGTTGGACCAAAGCACTCGCAGCACACTGACTATAAACCTCTTTTCGTTAAATCATATATTAAATCATATATATAGTAAGAAAGATGTCTTATTTAAGATTATCATGAACGGAAGAAGTTTCACCCTCTTTCATAGTCTCTGGTAGCTCTAAAGGATAGGTTATTACCGTACTGCCTCAATCAGAACTTTAAGAATTACTTATTCTAGGCTTTCCCGAAAGCACATGAAACTGACTCAACGGGGAGTTAGCAGGAGTAACTGTTTAGTAATATAGCTGTCATTGAGACCGCTCAAGAATCGGTTATTTTAAAATAGAAGGGCTTTTGTATGAGGAAGGGGAAAGGTTGCTTCAATTAGCCTTTCGATTATAGTGAAATACCAACCCCCCGTTGCCTGTTATGAATAGAACCAGGCTATGTCTGATTCCTTAATGAATCTGAGATGAGCTTGAGAAAGGCTTTTCATAAATCTCTCATTAAAGAATGGGGTTCCCATACAAGAAAACAAGGGACGAGTCTGGTGAGAGAGGTGAGTCTTCTCCTTTTTTCTTTTTCCATGCCTGCTGGAGAAACCACCTCACCTTTATCTCGCTTTGTTTGATGCTACTTAGACTTGAATCAACCAAAAGATACGTATCGTTTCAAATGAGTTGATAAACGAAATGAGTTGAACTATTCGTTTCACTATGTGAAACTCAGCAGACCGGGTCAGGCCGATATCAAAGGAGTTCCTTGCTTTCTGACCCCAAGTGTACCTCATTGGTAGGCTTTCCCCAACGGTTGCGGCCTGCTGTAGTATGAAGTACGCCCCACACCCACAAGAGAGAAATTGAATAAGAGTCTCATTCGTTAGCAAAGTCGATAGCCAGTCCATCTTGTCTTCTCCACTTCAATTCAAGCTAGCTCCTACTTTTTTCACTGTTTTTACGAACCTTCACATAGAGAGGCTTACCGAACTACCTTTGCCCTAACTCAGAGAGAGAAGGCCGCTCAAGCAGAATCCGAATACGACTTTTGCTAAACAAGAGCTAAGCTTCACATTCAACAACAGCAAGAAGACGACTCTCAGTATGCTGACCACGGACTGACTATAGCACCAACAGCTAGCTTGCTTTCACTTGGTATCGGATCTTTTCTAAATGATGAATTTGCCCTTCGACGGGTACTCCTACTACTTCTAGTTAGTCTACCTACGTCATTCTTTCTTTATCTTTCATAAGTCAATAGTCAATTTCCCACGGTCAAGCCTAGTGGAGCTCCTAGTCCGACAAGACTAGCTTTGACCACGAAACAGAGAACAAGGCTGAAAAGAAGCTTTCTCCTCTGCTGTTGAAAGAAATGGGTAAATAGGGGTCTTGCCGAAAGGAATTGGTCTAATTCTCAACTGAATCCTTGGATTGCATGAACCATCAAAAGGAGGGGTGGATATGAAAGAGTGAATACGACAAAATGATGATTTGAATAAGATTGTATGGGTTTGCTTGAATTGACAAGGACGCGAAACGCCCACTTCAAGGAGGGGGGGGGTAGCTATGACCAAGTCAGCCCATCGGAATCGGCAAGAGAAGAAGGGAAGCGGAATGCCGAGAAAAATAGCTAAACCAACCCTAAGCTAGCCGAAGAAAGCTTAGTCCCACCAGTTGTTTCTGGGGCCTCCAATAAGCTTTCCATCCTCCCATCAATACCAATTCGGAAGCATGAACCAACCGATAATAGATATAACCGTTATTTTCTTGTTTTGGTATCCGCTGTTTTTAGATAGGCTGCCACTTTAGATCGGGATAACAACCGGTAGTCACAGCTGCTATTTTCTTGTTTATCCGCTGTTGTCACTAGGAACTATCACTCTCCTTCCAGCCCCCTTCACGGGCAGTATTCTATGACGCTAGCCAGCGAGAACTTCCACCCTTTCCAGCAAGAATTGTTTTTCCTCCACCGTTGGCAGTAGAATGGTCTCTCATCGTTTCAAGACAGGAAATTCAATCCGTTCTGTTGTTCGAAAAAAGCCTCGCAATCCGCTATTGAGTATATCTAATCTACTAATAATCTATGGTACTAGCTTAGCCCTAGTAAGGCTCACTTTTTGTCTCGAATAGTCTTTCCTTCGTTACAGGCACTACAGCAAGAGGTTGAGGTAGGCGTAGAAGGTCATCTCTGGTATAAAAGGTAATCCCTGGTTCTAGCTCATTCGCAGTAGGGGAAAGGTCTTCTCCAAAGCATTCTATTAAGCTTAAAAGCAGCATTGACCCTAGTGAAAGAGGACTTGAAAGAAAACGTCCAGTCCCCAATCCCGCTTGAAGGGGAAAGAAAGTGTGCCGCCAAGTCTTGCTCTGGCTTGCCAAAAGCATTGAACATAGAATTCCATTACATACCCAGGCGGAAATGGTAGACTATCGATCCAAGCCGGATAGGGTTTAGGATAGCGACGAGACACGTGGTGATGGAAATCTCGCGCAGTCTAGTAATACTATTCGCCATTCTTTCCTAACCCCTGTCATTTTTACAAGCCGAATTGATCCCTTTAGTAGATCGTCAGCCTTAGCTTTTTGATTTCTTCCTTCGCAGAGTGCCCTCGACCTCTTAATCGAACCAGATCAAAACATTCAACTGTCGACGGAACGTCAACCGCAAACGAAGGATGGCCAGGCCCCGGTTCCCAGGGTTAGAGTATTCCCTATTATGAGCCTACTCAGATCAGAACTAAACTAGTTGATTTGATTTTGCCTATCGGCCGGCCGGCTTTAAGCAACCTTCGTATTTTCTGCTGAGATCCCAAGTCTCCAAGTGGGCCCTCTTGGCCACTCACGACCTTGGCTTTTTAGAGAATCCCGCTCCTGTGTCGTAAGACTTGTAGCTTGGCAGTCTACCGGGTGGGTTTTTTTTTCTTTCCAGTTTCGAGTGTCTTCTTGGATAGTTATAGCGGCCCATAGGCGCGAGATGTACCTTGTGGGGGGGGGCGGCGGTCCCCTGGACATAGTCCTTTTAGGCAGTGGCCGTTTAGTCCATGGTCCATTGGATGGTCGGTGCAAGGCCAGAAATTGGAACACATTGATTCCGCTCGTTCCCGTCCTTCGCTTCAGGGCCCGTCCCTCGGTGTGGTCAGTACTCTATACTGTCGGGCAGCGAAGCTTACACTTGTTCACTAATTATTACGGTTCACCAGGGCCTCTTTCCTCCTCCCTTTTCTGCTCACTCGTAGGGGTCTGGACCCCCACAAAGGGGGAGGGAGTCGACTGAACATCTCAGCCATTGGCGGGAATTTCGCCCACATCCGATCCCCAATTCTTCTTCACCCCGGATGATCGTGTTGAGTGAATTGTGACCTCGTACGATCGTATCGGGTGAGCAAGAGCCCCTTCGTCACAGTATTTACTTATGGGCTAACAGGTCACACTTTGGCCAAGTATCCTACAAAGAGACTCCCGAAAGCCAGAAGTATTAAAGGAATGGCCATAGGAATGGGCGCATCATGACATCGTAAGATGTCTCGCCCGAATGAATTAGTTGGTACTAGAAATGTTAGAAAAAGTGAACGAAAGGAGTAATAAGAAGTGAAAAGGACAGAGACACTTCCCAACCAGAAAGCAAAGTTCCCACTGATGGTATACTTAGTGTAAGCGAGCTCTAAGATCACATCTTTGGAATAAAATCCAGTTAGAAAAGGAAATCCAATTAGAGATAAGCTGCCCATGAGCATCATGGC